AATAGAAATAGAAAATTCAATCTTACACTTACTTCAATTCTATTTTGATATGGTATAGACATATCCTGTTCTTATACAAATAAGACTTTCTTGCCTTGCTTTCACAGCACCTCGGGGTATCTCTAAAGACATTACTTCACATTGAGTTTACAATTCTAATTCTATAGCAATTAAATAAATAAAGATAAATAAATAAAGGTGAAATCTTATGAAATTCATGTGTATTAGTAAGATGAATATATTATTAGCTAAGAGAATAATAATGAATAATATGAAAAGACTCATATGCTATTGGTATTATTTTTGTCATTACGATCCATAATAGCAAATTATTGCTTTTACAGAATGCATTGATCGATTCTATTATCTCTCCCTGTTTAAGATTAAATAGATTTGAAAAAGGGCCTTAGATATAAGATATAACAACTCGTGGATTCTCTATCGGAAAATTCCAATTATAGGCTTTGCTTTGAACCTATACTATCTCGTCGCCCGGCTTGCGCCCCCAAAAAGTCGAGTTATGAAATGAGAGTTTGAAGTCTTCAAAGACTCATTCCAAATATGGGTCTTTTGTACTCGAAATTAGGTTTCATATCAGTAAAAAAGTTGTTTTGAAGCAAACCTATACACTGGGGCGCAGCACGGCGATAGAGTCAGTCAAATGATAAATGATGTGATTCTGATCTATAAAAAAAAAGGATATTTTTCATTTTTAATGGAATCGCGAGTTAGCGGACGATTCGGCAGACAAAATGCTAAATGATAAAACCAACTCACGGAAATCGAAAGGGGGCAAACACTAATGGATTAAAAGACAATTAATTCATTATCTTTGAGACAAGACAATAAATTCTTGGGACTGCTTTTCCGCACAATAAAAGCGACGGGTCAGGGGATTGCTAATTCAGCCAAATTCCAACCCTAATATTATTGTAGAAAGTAAGCATCGGTAGAATTGGAATTTTGAATGATGGGCAATTGGTTTGGAGTAGAAAATTGGGATACAAATATAGATTGTATAACAGCCAGCCTAAGACCCATATGATTTACTATTTGATTCCATTTGTCTTGGGTCTCGTTGTAGTTTTTTTTACCCAACCCGGGCTCATGTCATGATTTTTCCTTCAAAAATCAAAAATCCCCTTCTTTTGGGTATACAAAAAGAGAAAAGGGCCTCTTGATTGTGGTCAGAGGTCAAAATCATCATATTATGTAATAGCACCATGAAGATTAATGAATATGAAGAATAGGTTTGTTTATCCGAAATTTCAAAACACCGGTTGGGTCCATTGAACTTCATTTTTACATTTTTATTAGTTTTATGCTTCGAACGATCCCAAAAGAGCGAGTGTGCTGGAATGATTCTATTCCGATGGAACAAGCACCCGGCCAGCTACAAACAATATAATAATGAGAAAAGTATACTAGAATACTATAAATACACTAAAGAATTAGTAAGATAGAAAGAAAAAGAAATGCCATTTTTTTTTTTTTCAATTCATTACCAAATTAGGGCTATACGGACTCGAACCGTAGACATTCTCGGTAAAACAGATCAAACGTTTTATTATCGAAATGATTTGACCTGTTTCAAAGACCCAACATGCATTTTTTTTTTGCATTGGGCTCTTTCATCAACTGATAGAAAGATCAGCTAGTCCGCCATATTTTTCTTGATAAAAAGATAACAAGATGGCTCCACGTGCTATGATTCAGTATTTGTATTTCTGCTCATGAGCAATACCAAAGTGTTTCAAAGAAGAGTTGGCTTGACGTAGGTCTGCCTATGGCCTAGATCAACCTAAGTGAAATGTAGTCTCTATCGCTCTGCTCAAAGCGTCAAATATGAAACTTTATACACCTTAAAGTTCATAGGACGAAAAGAGATTTTTTGAGGTCCTTCTACTCATTCTACCTAGCATTGAGTGGTCTGAATATTGACCTTATCAATTATCAAATCTATGATGGGTTCGATTTTAGTGCCCAAATGGGCACCCTACATAATTGGACCAATCAAATATTTGTCAGGCTCTTGTTCTCTCGAATCCATGGAGTAAGACATCAATTTCTCAATAAGAGAAATTCTGTTGATTGCATGATGGACTCCTTTGAAAAACATTGGCGCGCGTGTAAACGAGGTGCTCTACCTAACTGAGCTATAGCCCTTTTATTTGTGAGAAATATTTTACTTTGTATTTCATGTCTTGTCAAGATGAATAGTACTATTCATCTTGACAAGACATGATTGATCTCTCATATGTTTCCTGTGAGAATATTGCTTAGAAGTCAAATTCTATCTATAATCCATCAATGTGAGGGGTTTCTTTTGTTTCTCTTTGTGATGATAAATAACCTACTTAACCCAGTGGTTAGAGTATTGCTTTCATACGGCAGGAGTCATTGGTTCAAATCCAATAGTAGGTAGAACTTATTAGATACCGCAGTCAATGGTATCTAATAAGTATTTCTACCCGCCTTCTTTATTCTTTGTTATTTATTTTGTACCTTTTCCATTCCCTGCTACTCCTATTCTATTGAATTGATTGATTTTTTCCTTACATCAGAATCCGATTACCCTTGATTGAGTCGGCAGAATCAAAAAAAGAGTATATAAACACAACCTCTTTTTATTATTTGGCCACGCCAACAACTAATTACGAGATTGCATTAATAGCCTCTACTCGCGTTCTAGCTCGTCTGAGAGCTAAATTCGCCTCAATTGTTTGTCTTTTCCCTTCAGCTCTACTCAAGTTAGCTTCCGCTATTTCAAGAGTTTGCTGAGCTTCTTTTGGATTAATGTCACTACCCCTTTCCGCATCGTTTACTAAAACGGTTATTTCATTATTGACTATTCTAGCGAAACCACCCATCAAGGCTATTGTAAACCATTGTCCCTTCAGACCTATTCTCAAAATGCCTATATCTACAGCCGTGGCAATGGGGGCGTGATTTGGTAATACACCAATCTGACCACTATTAGTAGATAAAATGATTTCTTTCACTTCCGAATTCCAAATAATTCGATTAGGAGTTAGTACACATAGATTTAAGGTCATTTCTTCGATTTGCTCTCCTCGTCTAGGTTCAGAGCCTTCGCGGTAGCTTCATCGATGTTACCTACCAAATAAAAGGCCTGCTCAGGAAGACTATCTAATTCTCCGGAAAGGATCAGTTGAAATCCCCTAATTGTTTCTCTTAGACCAACATATTTTCCCGGGGAACCCGTAAATACTTCTGCTACGAAGAAGGGTTGTGATAGGAAACGCTCAATTTTTCGTGCTCTTGCTACAGTTAAACGATCCTCTTCGGATAATTCGTCCAACCCAAGAATAGCTATAATGTCCTGAAGTTCTTTGTAACGCTGTGAAGTTTGCTTAACCCTTTGCGCAGTTTCATAATGTTCCTCGCCAACGATCCGAGGTTGAAGCATGGTTGACGTTGAATCTAAAGGATCTACTGCTGGATAGATCCCTTTGGCAGCCAGTCCTCTGGATAATACAGTAGTGGCATCTAAATGTGCAAATGTTGTGGCAGGGGCGGGGTCAGTCAAATCGTCCGCAGGGACATAAACTGCTTGAATGGAAGTTATGGATCCCTCTTTGGTAGAAGTAATTCTTTCTTGCAAAGAACCCATTTCTGTACTAAGAGTCGGTTGATAACCTACAGCAGAAGGCATTCTCCCTAATAAAGCAGATACTTCGGACCCTGCTTGGACGAAACGAAAAATATTGTCGATAAATAGAAGTACGTCTTGTTCATTAACATCCCGGAAATATTCCGCCATGGTTAGGGCAGTTAAACCAACTCTCATACGAGCTCCCGGCGGTTCATTCATCTGACCATAGACTAGGGCTACTTTTGATTCTGCAATATTTTGTTCATTAATGACTCCCGATTCTTTCATTTCCATGTAAAGGTCATTTCCTTCACGAGTACGTTCACCTACTCCGCCAAATACGGATACGCCTCCATGAGCTTTGGCAATGTTGTTGATCAATTCCATGATGAGTACTGTTTTACCTACTCCAGCCCCTCCGAAAAGTCCGATTTTTCCTCCACGGCGATAAGGAGCTAAAAGATCCACTACTTTAATCCCTGTCTCAAAAATCGATAATTTGGTATCTAACTGTATAAAGGCAGGCGCAGATCTATGAATAGGAGATGTTGTGCGTGTATCTACAGGACCTAAATTATCAACAGGTTCTCCAAGAACGTTGAAAATTCGTCCGAGAGTAGCTCCACCAACTGGAACACTTAGAGGAGCTCCTGTGTTAATCACTTCCATCCCTCTCATCAGACCATCTGTTGCACTCATAGCTACAGCTCTCACTCGATTATTTCCTAATAATTGCTGTACCTCACAAGTCACATTAATTTCTTGGCCAAGAGTATCTTGACCTTTAACTACTAAAGCGTTGTAAATATTAGGCATCTTTCCCGGCGGAAAGGCTACATCCAGTACCGGACCAATGATTTGAACGATACGCCCCTGGTTTTTTTCTTCAAGTGTGGAAACCCCAGGACCAGAAGTAGTAGGATCAATTCTCATAAGAAAAAATAATCAAAAGAGAGTCTTCTTTCATTTTGCAAACCTAAAAAACAAAAAAATGTCCGAAAGAAAGTTGAGCCCTTAATCCAATAAGAAATGGGAGTTAGTACTCGATTTCACTGATACGATCCAACTGAATCCAATTCCATTCTTTAACTCAATTCAATAAGTGAAGTTTCAAGTTCAACGACCTCATTTTCAAAAAGATCAAGTAGATAAATTAAGAATCATGAGGAATTCTTTCATTTCGCTAAGATTATAGATATTCCTAACGGAATTCGAACCTGAACTCTATTTATAGATTGATTCTTTTTCTGGCATTAGCCATTGTTTTTTCTTTTTGCATATTGATTTCCACCTATTCTTCTTATAGCCTTTCTTCAGGAATTCCACCTATTTTCACATCTAGGATTTACAACTACAAGACACTGTCAAAAGTTCATTTTTCTAT